GCCTTACCATGGCGTTACTCTACCACTGAGTTAAAAGGGCCTTTTTTATTTAATTCCGGAATTATTCACTATGTGGATAAAATATCTATATGTACATATATTATAAACATAAGTATATATGCATTAAGTACGTGCAGTAGATACATAGTGTCTAGTGGCTCATTGTTGAATAATAAAATGGATTTACCTAGGAAGTCTAGGAGAAAATGCAATGAATTGTTTCAAGACCGACTCGAATAGAAATAAATTCAATTGAAATAATTCAAAAAAAAAAAAATACTACTACTAGATTTCTAATGTCGATTCTAATGAATAATTCGTCAATGACGAATAAAAAACAATTCTATGCAATTCTGAAAGGGGGAAAGATCCCTCGGCTAGAATCATTTGATTATATTGACAATTTCAAAAAACGGATCATACTATGATCATAGTATGATGGCCGTTGGTCAAGCGGGCCCCCATCGTCTAGTGGTTTAGGACATCTCTCTTTCAAGGAGGCAGCGGGGATTCGAATTCCCCTGGGGGTAGGGTACTACGAAAGGAAATTGATCATGGATTACCAATAAGTCGAAAATTGATTCTTCCTGGGTCGATGCCCGAGCGGTTAATGGGGACGGACTGTAAATTCGTTGGCAATATGTCTACGCTGGTTCAAATCCAGCTCGGCCCAATAATTCGCCAATCCGCCATGAGATGATATAACTCCCTTTGTACTTCAGAAATACCCGATCCGGAGATAAAAAAGAATCAAATTTTCTGCTAGATCCCGTATTTCCCTGGGATTGTAGTTCAATTGGTCAGAGCACCGCCCTGTCAAGGCGGAAGCTGCGGGTTCGAGCCCCGTCAGTCCCGACGGATCCAATAAATATATCAAAAAATCTCTCCCTTTTTCTGAAGGGGACCGGGGGAAGAATTCCATTGTCAAAGCAAAGGGGAAATCCTTATTTCTTTTTTCTTTCCTTTTGGTAGGAGAAAGACATATGCGGTTGGATTAGTACAATTATTGGTAGCATTATAGTCAGTATTCCAAGAAATGCTGGCTTTTTCGATTGCCCCCGATGCATGTAATGGAATCGAGTACTATACTTTTTTGAGGCGCGCATACACAAAAGGAATTCCTTTCTTGTCCAATACAAAATTGAATATAAGAAAATACTTTCCAGAAAAAACAAAAAAAAACAATTTATTTTTCTGGCTACGGATTTATGGAACCTGACTTACTAGTTTGAAGTTGCAAAATAGATTTCATGCAAATTGCACACTGAGCTTTTGGTATAGGTGTCCCGGGGCTAATAATCTACGAAGAAAGGAGGGGGAAGGACAGATCAACCAAAGATCCTACTCCTCTTAGAAAGGCGAATGAATCATTTTTCCTATTTTTCATTTTGTTTTAAGGCCCCATCGACGAAAGAACAAATCGGAAAATAGTAAATTTGATGAATATTCATTTTATACGGTCTCATCTTTATCACACTTCTTTGTCTTCCAAGTCAAAAATAGTTTCGTTCTAAACTCCTTTCTTTTTCCATTTAGCTTTTATTGTTTGTTTGGGTTTGTAACTATGTGACCACTGGAAGTGGAAGAGCTATTTGATGAGACTTCATCAGATGATTGTACAAGAAGGAACTAGATAGATTAGAGAGAAAAAAAGAACAGATAATAAAAAATGATAAATAAATAAAGGAATTTTGGGTTAGGTCAGCAATCCAAGTTTGGGGCGGTATGGATAAAAGAACTTCCTATGTTATACTATTCAATTCTCGACGACGAATTTATTTGATAGTTCAGATATTGTTATTCATGATATTGATCTGATTCAAGATCATCGAGAGGTAATATTCATTCATTGAATTTACAGGCCAAAGATTTATCATCTCTATGGGATTAAATCCCGAGTTATTGCGAAGTAAAAAACCGATGAGATTATGGAAGTAAATATTCTTGCATTTATTGCTACTGCACTATTTATTCTAGTTCCTACCGCTTTTCTACTTATCATTTATGTAAAAACAGTCAGTCAAAACGATTAATTATTAACTAATTTGAATGAAACTTGACTTCTGAGTTCTTAGCCAAAATTGACGAAATAAAATGAAAAAGATTCCAATTTCATGTCTTAAATGAAATAAGTGGACTAGAATCGGCAGTATTCTAATAGATAGATAGTATGGTAGAAAGAAATAGATGAATCTTTCTACCATACTATTTATTAGTTAGATTCTTGTTATAAAGCTGCCCCCTGGAATAAAATAAAGATAGAGGCTGCATTTGATATGGATCTATATATCAATCTACAATATTATCTTGATATATGCGAATATCAATTCCATATATGGGATTGACATAGCATCCAATTCCATTTATTTGCTATATCTATTTGTTCTGATCAATCTGAATTACTCCTATGTCTTATAGTTTTAATTACTATATTTTTGATTTCCAATATGAATCTCGGTATCTATTGAGAGAATCAAATCAATGAAGCAAAAGCGATAGA